ATTTCATTAAATAAATGATTATTTTCGTCCAATCATAAAGATATTGGAATTTTATACTTTATTTTCGGATTTTGATCAGGAATTTTAGGATTGTCATTAAGGATATTAATTCGACTAAACTTACGATCCTCAATAAAACTCGTTTTAAGAAATGATCAATTTTATAACTCAGTTGTAACAGCCCATGCTTTTATTATGATTTTTTTTACAGTTATACCTATTATAATTGGGGGATTTGGAAATTGACTTGTTCCACTTATATTAGGAGCACCAGATATAGCATTTCCACGACTAAACAACATAAGATTCTGATTATTACCTCCTTCACTAACACTCTTAATTTTAGGACTAGCAAGAGAAGGAGCAGGAACTGGTTGAACTGTATATCCACCTTTATCTACATTTTATCACTCAGGAATTTCAGTAGATTTAACAATTTTTTCTCTTCACTTAGCGGGTATTTCATCTATTTTAGGAGCACTAAATTTTATTACAACAATCCTTAATCTTAAATCTAAAAAATTAAGATTTGAAAAAATTAGATTATTTGTTTGATCAGTGATTTTAACAGCTATTTTACTACTTTTATCTCTCCCTGTTTTAGCAGGAGCAATCACAATACTCTTAACAGACCGAAATTTAAATACTTCTTTCTTTGATCCAGGAGGAGGAGGAGACCCAATTCTCTACCAACATTTATTTTGATTTTTTGGTCATCCAGAAGTTTATATTTTAATTTTACCAGGATTCGGAATAATTTCTCATATTATTACTCAAGAAAGAAATAAAGAAGGAACATTTGGATCTATAGGAATAATTTATGCTATATTAGCAATTGGATTCTTAGGATTTATCGTTTGAGCACACCATATATTTACTGTTGGTATAGATGTTGATACACGAGCATACTTTACCTCAGCAACTATAATTATTGCAGTACCAACAGGTATTAAAATTTTTAGATGATTAGCCACATTATGTGGATCCAAAACAAAAATAAAAATTTCAACATTATGGAGAATTGGATTTGTATTTCTATTTACTTTAGGAGGATTAACAGGAGTAATACTATCTAATTCATCTATTGATATTGTTCTACATGATACATACTATGTTGTAGCCCACTTCCACTATGTCTTGTCTATAGGTGCCATTTTTGCAATTTTTGCAGGAATTGTTCATTGATATCCATTATTTACAGGATTAAACCTTAATCAAAAATGATTAAAAATTCATTTTTTTATAATATTTTTTGGAGTAAACATAACCTTTTTTCCCCAACATTTTATAGGTCTTATAGGAATACCACGACGATACTCAGATTACCCTTTCTTGTTTGAATCATGAAATAAAGTTTCAAGATTTGGATCAATTGTAAGACTTATATCAACTATTTTTTTTATTTTTATTTTATGAGAAAGAATAGTTTCACAACGCTCAGTAGTTATAATTAATAAAAATAGATGATCAATTGAATGAGAAGAAATTACACCAGTAAAAGAACACTGCTTTGAAGAAGCACCAAAAATTATAAACTAAATTTCTATGTAGTAGAATTTTACATTGATATTAAAAATCAAAAATAAACAAAAGTTTCGTAGAAAATAATTAAACACTTGTTTAGATATTACAGAATTTTCAAAAATTATAGAAGAAATTCTATTATTGTTATAGAAGAATTTCATGATTTTACCATAATATTTCTTACAATCATCACTTTTTTTATTCTAGTAGTAATTTTACGATTAATTATTTCCAAATTTTTTAATTATAAATTTATAGAAAACATTAATATAGAATTAATTTGAACTATCTTACCTATAGGCATTTTGATTTTTATCGCTTATCCTTCCCTGTTTTACCTTTATTTATTTGATTTATTGGTCAATCCTTCAGTAACTATTAAAGTTTTTGGAGCACAATGATATTGAATTTATGAAAACTTTGACAATTTAAAAGGATATACATATTCTTCTTACATAATTCAAGATTTAGAAATACTTTCTTTAGAAAATTATAAAATAGGTTGACGACTATTAGAAACTGATACACGATTAACAGTTCCTTACGGAGCAAAAATTCAATGCTTAACAACATCATTAGATGTAATTCATTCATTTTCAATCCCCGAACTCGGAATTAAAGTTGATGCAGTTCCAGGACGACTTAATTCAATTAATTTTCAAATTAGACGACCAGGAGTATATTATGGACAATGTGCAGAAATTTGCGGAACAGGACATCCATTTATACCTATTTGTTTAGAAGCCATTTAAGAGAAATAGTTAAATAATAACGTTTCTTTGTCATAGGAAAATTGTTTAAAAATTAAACTTTCTCTAATAAGGAAACATTATAAATGTATTTAGTTTCGACCTAAAAAAAGTAAGAAAAATTTTACCCTTATTAAACTTAACTATGTAGTTGTTGTACCCAACTAGCATATTTATTTTCCAAATAAAAGGTCAAGCCTTAAAAATTGACTACATATTTTTTTTTCTAAAAAAATAAGTCAGAGCAATACCTGAATAAATAAATTTCTTAAAGTAAGTTAAAAAAACTATTGAATTTTTACTTCAAAATTAATTATTTTCTTTAGGACCATTTAGATTTTATCAAATAAAATCTAGAAATAAAAATACATCCATTTCATTTAGTTTCCTACAGACCATGACCAATTTTAGGTTCTATTCAGTTATTCAATGTTGTTTTAATTACAGCTTTTATGTTTAATTCTAAACAAATTAGTTTTTTTCAAAATAACATTTTAAGTATTGTAATTTTATTTCTTGTAAGAGTTTTCTGATGACGAGATATTATTCGAGAATCAACATATGAAAATGAACATACTAAAGAAGTTTTAACAGGAATAAAAATTGGCATAATACTCTTTATTACATTTGAAGTATTTTTCTTTGTTTCTTTTTTTTGAGCTTATTTTCATTTTAGTTTGTCTCCAGATATTTTTATTGGACAAAAATGACCATCATTAGGAATTCAAAGATTTGATCCTATAGGAATCCCCCTTCTAAACACATTAATTCTTTTAAGATCAGGAGTAAGACTTACTTCAAGACACCACTTAATAATTGTAGGACAAAAAAAAAAATCCAATTTATACTTAATTTTAACTATTATTTTAGGAATTTATTTTTCAATTCTTCAATGAATTGAATATAAAGAAGCTTCTTTCTCAATTGCTGACTCAATTTATGGATCAACATTTTTTATAGCTACAGGATTCCACGGTTTACATGTTTTAATTGGAACAATTTTTCTTCTAGTTTGTTCAATTCGATTAATAATAAATCATTTCTCATCAAATCATCATTTTGGTTTTGAAGCTGCTTCCTGATATTGACACTTTGTAGATGTAGTATGACTATTTTTATATATGTTTATTTACTGATGAGGAAACTAATAACTTTAATATTTTTTACAATCTTTGTCCTTTTTTTTTTAACTTTAATTCTTATAATAATTTCCTTAATAATTTCAAAAAAAACTTTTAATAAACGAGAAAAACTTACTCCTTTTGAATGTGGATTTGATTTCTTTTCTTATTCCCGTATACCATTTTCAATTAAATTTTTTCTAATTGCAATTATTTTCATTATTTTTGATATTGAAATTGCTTTAATGCTTCCTTTAATTATTACAATATATAAAAGAAACTTGTTTTTTTGAGTTTCTACCTCTTTAATTTTTATTACTATTTTATTATTTGGGGTAATTCTAGAATGAAAAGAAAAATCATTTGATTGAAAAATTTAGTTAGTTAAAGCCAAAAAGAGGCATTTTATTGTTAATAAAAAAAATGAGAAATTTCTCTAGCTATTTATGTAATTTAAATAAAATATAATATTTTCAATATTAAATTAAGGAACTCCCCCTTCATAAATAATTTTATTTTAGTATAAAAGTACAAAAGTTTTTGAAACTTTTAGTAAAAGTTTAAATCTTTTAAATCAAGAAATGCCTGATTAAAGGTGTATTTTGATAGAATACCTCATGCAAGACAATTTACTGCTTTCTTGAATTATTAAATATAACAAAATCTTTAACCATCCTATTTTTAAAATTTTAAATTCTTCTTTAATTAAATTGCCTACACCATTAAACATTTCTTTACTTTGAAACTTTGGTTCTTTATTAGGAATCTGTTTATTAACTCAAATTCTAACAGGAATTTTCCTAGCTATACATTATATTCCAAATATTGAAATAGCTTTTCAAAGAGTTATTCATATTTGCCGAGACGTAAATCTAGGATGATTAATACGTATTATACATGCTAATGGAGCTTCAATGTTTTTTATTTGTTTATTTATTCATATTGGACGAGGAATCTATTATGAATCCTTTATTTTAATTGAAACCTGATTAATTGGTGTAATTATTTTTTTTTTAACGATGGCTTCAGCTTTTATAGGATATGTTCTTCCATGAGGACAAATATCATTTTGAGGAGCAACAGTAATTACTAATTTACTATCGGCTATTCCATATCTAGGACAGACTTTAGTTTATTGAATTTGAGGTGGATTTTCAGTTGATAACGCAACCTTAAATCGATTTTTTGTGTTTCATTTTTTAACCCCTTTTATTGTTCTATTAATAGTAATTTTTCATCTTTTTTTTCTTCATATTTCAGGTTCAAATAATCCAATAGGATTAAGAAGAAAAACATTTAAAATTTCATTTCATCCATTTTTTTCTTTAAAAGACTTAATAGGATTTTTAATTTTATTTATTTTTTTAATGGTTTTGGTAAGATTTTTTCCTTATAACTTAGGTGACCCAGATAATTTTTCAATTGCAAATCCAATAGTAACTCCAATTCATATTAAACCAGAATGATATTTTTTATTTGCTTACGCAATTTTACGATCAATTCCAAATAAATTAGGTGGAGTAATTGCTTTATTAATATCAATTCTTATTTTAGCTTTTTTACCATTTATAAAAAATAAACTATTTTTTCAAGGCAGACAATACAAACCATTTATACAATTCAGATTTTGAATATTAGTAAGTATTTTTATTTTATTAACATGAATTGGAGCACAACCTGTTGAAGAACCTTATGTCTTAACTAGACAAATTTTAACAATCATATATTTCTCAATTTTTTATATCTTTATACATTTTAGTAAAAGAACTCTTGTTCATAAATAAATTTACAGTTTATCATCTTATTTAGATTATTTTACTTAGTTATCTATTCATATAAACGTTTTACGTATATGAAATAAAAAATCTATTTTTAAGGAATAATTTAATTTTATTCACTTTCTTAATATCTAGAATTCTTTTAAGTATTTCTTCAGATTCTTTTATTTCCTTATGAATTAGTTTAGAAATTAATTTATCTTCAATTATCCCAATTTTTATAAAAAATGAGATAAAAAAAACAGAAAAATCTATTATTATATACTTCTTAATTCAAAGAATTTCTTCAACTTTGGTTTTAATGAGATTTATTATATTAATGTATCCATTTGTAAAAAAAATAAGAACAATTTTATTAATAATATCAGTTTTCCTAAAGTTAGGTATTTCACCACTTCATTTTTGAGTTCCAGCAGTTATAGAAAGATTAAATTGAATTTCATGTGCACTTTTATCAACTGTTCAAAAAGTTATTCCTTTAATTATCCTAAGGATAATTAAAGAAAAAATTATGATTTTATTTTGTTTATTTAATTCTTTAATTAGATCAGTTAGAGGAATAAATCAATTCTCTATACGGAAAGTTATATCTTTTTCCTCATTAAATCATCTCTCATTTATTCTAATAAGAATTTTAATTTCTAAAAAATTTTTAAAATTTTTTTTTGTAATTTATTTATTTGCAACATTTTTCACGTTTAATATTTTTTACAAAAAAACGTTAACTATTTTATACACATATTTTTTTTTTAACAAATACAATAAAACTAATTTTTTTTTTTTAATAATTTTAATTTTAAGATTTGCAGGAATCCCACCGTTCCTAGGGTTTTTCCCAAAGTTATTTGTTATAATCAAAATAGTAGAAATAAACTCTTTTTACCATCAATTATGCTTATTAATTTTAAGAATTGTAACAACATTTTTTTACAGACGTATATGTTTTTCTAGATTTTTAGTTCAATTAAATAAAAATAAAATAAAATCAAAAAAAGTAGAAAAAAATCAAATTAAACAATATTTTTTTTTTATTAATTCCATTTTCATTTTATTTTATGAGGTTTTAGATTAATAAAATCATTAGTTTTCAAAACTAAAATTAAGAAAAATTCTTAAAACTCAATTTTTCTTTTAATAACATTTAACTTCATTATTTTTATAATTATATCTCTTATTTCAGTTGCTTTTATTACACTATTAGAACGAAAAATCTTAGGGTATATACAAATTCGTTTAGGACCCAATAAAGTAGGACCAAAAGGAATTCTACAACCATTCTCAGATGCAGTTAAGCTTTATTCTAAAGAGATTACTTGACCTTCTTTAGTAAATACCTTACCTTATTTTATATCTCCATGTTTAAGACTAATTTTATCATTAACAATTTGGCTATCTCTACCCTACTTCACAAATATTTTATCTATAAATCTAACTTTAATATTATTTCTATCAATTTTAGGTTTAGGAGTATACCCAATTTTAATTAGAGGTTGATCTTCTAACTCCAATTATTCAATAATTGGATCTATACGAGCATTAGCTCAAACAATTTCTTATGAAGTTTCACTTATATTTATTATTATATCTATTTGTTTAATCTCTTGTTCTATAAATCTATATAATATTTGTGTAATTCAAAAATTTTTTATTTTCGCATTTTTACAAATCAACTTTCTTATATGACTTATTTCAATTCTAGCAGAAACAAATCGAACACCATTTGATTTTTCGGAAGGAGAAAGTGAATTGGTATCAGGATTTAATACAGAATATAGAAGTTCACCATTTGCAATCATTTTTATAGCAGAATACATAATAATCTTATTTTTTAGTATATTAACATCAATTATTTTTTTAGGAATTTCAATCTTTTCACCATTAAATATATTAAATTGTATAATATTAATATTTTTTTTTTTATGAACACGAGTTACTTTACCTCGTTATCGATATGATAAATTAATACTTTTATGTTGAAAAAAAATTTTACCTTTATCTTTAATTATTTTAATTCCATCAATCTGCATTTCAATTATATTTATATACTAAAAGTAAGTTAAAAAAACTTTTGGATTCATACTCCAACCTTGAAATTATTCCTTTTAGAAGAGAAGTAATTTAATATAAAATGTCTATTTTGCATATAGAAATGCTTAAGAAAGAGCGTTCTTTAACTATAAGCTTTTTTAGCTTAACATAAAGTATAATACTGAAAATATTAAGATATTAGTAATAATTTAAAGCAAAAAAGATAATTTTTAATTCTAGAATAAATCTAAAAATTTATATTTTTATACATGAAATTTTGTAAATTGATTAAACTCAGTATAAAATTTTTTTAAAAAAAAGAATTTAAAGAAATCTAAAATAAATAGTAAAACACGTGCCAGCAACTGCGGTCAAACGTGCATTTTATATAGAATATCAGAAATTTAGTAAAATAAGAATTTTTTTAAAAAAAATTAAAAATGGGTTAAATCTTTTTAAAAAAAATTGATAAATAAATTTTTGAATCTAAAAAATCTATTCTAAAAAAGGATTTGATACCCTTGTATAAAGACATAAATATTTTCTAGAGTACTAATAGAAAACTAAAAACTCAAAGAATATGGCAGTACAACAAAACATTAGGGTAGCTTGATTTTTTAAATTATGAAACTACCCAAAAACCTTACTTTTTAAATTTAAAGTGTTTATACCTCCGTTTTAAGATTTTAACAAAACTTTTTATTTTAATTTTTTTTAAAAAAAATTCAGGTCAAGGCAAAACTTAAAAAGAAAAATTGAGCTTCATTTTAACAGAAAGAATATAAATTAAGTTTAAAACTTAATTTTAAGAGAACTTAAAAGTAATTTTTTTTATTATAAAAAAATGAAAGATTTAAAGTTGTATGTACAAATTGCCCGTCACTCTTAATAAAACTTAAAATAAGTCGTAACAAAGTAAGTGGTATTGGAAAATGCCCTTAGAATCAAAATTTTATTTATCTTATAAATTTACCAGATTTTGCCAACTAATTTATTTACTCCTTTTGCCTTTAGACTATTATCAATTTCTTCTATTTTAGTAATAATTGTTTTTTTTTTTAATAGAAAAAAATTAACAAAAAACAAAAAAACAAAAAAAAACTATAAAGATTTATCAATTTTAAGGCTTTTCATTTCCTTTGACCCTAATAGAAGAATATCAATCTTTTGAATAAGAGATTTAAACTGAATAGTAATTATATTTTTACCTATATTTCTAATATATTCATTCTGAAATATACCTAATCGAAGAAAAATAATTTTCCAAAATTTTAATATAAATCTTTCTAATCAATTCCTAATTGCTTTAAAAACAAAAAAAGATGGATCAACATCTTTTTTTGTTTCTTTATTTATATTTTTTTTCATTTCAAATTTAATTGGATTAGTACCAAATTTATTTACATCTACAAGACATATTACATTAAACCTTATATTTTCAGTATCTCTATGAACAGGATTTTTCTTATTTGGATGGTTTTCATTTACTAATAAAATATTTGCTCACTTAGTTCCATTAAGAACACCTAAACCTTTAATTAGATTTATAGTTTTAATTGAATTAATTAGAACATTAATTCGACCAGGGACTTTAAGAATTCGATTAATAGCAAATATAGTTTCAGGTCATCTCCTATTAACTCTCTTAGGAAATAGAATATCAGTTAGACCATTTTACATTCTAATTATTCTAATTATAGTACAAAGAATGCTTTCATCATTAGAAATTGGAGTTAGGATAATTCAAGCATATGTATTTTGCATACTTTTAACATTATATTCAGACGAATCTGAATATAATTAAATACAATTCTGTAATTTAAAAAAAATATAAAATTGCAAATTTTAAAATGAAAAATAATCCAGAGTTTAAGTTTTTATAGTTTATTTAAAATAGTGATTTTGTAAATCTCAGAAACTTTTGTTAAAAACACCATATTAACTTAAACTAGATAAATTTATCAAGCTTCTAACTTGAATTTAGCCTAAACTTAGGCTTTATCTTTTGTACCTTTTTTTTTTTTTTTTTTTTTTTAAATAATAAATATTTTTTTTTATAATATTTTTTATTTTTTTTTTTTTTTTTTTTTTAAAAAGAACTAAACAACATAAAAGAATGGAATATACTAAAAACAAATAAATAATAATAAAATTTTAAATTAATATAAAATATAAAAAAGACATAAAAAAAAACCCTAATGAAAACCTTAAAAAAAAAAATATTAAAGAAATTTTATTAAGAAAAAATGAAAAAAAAGACATATTTTTGTTAAATTTGTTACCATACAAAATTTCTACCCAACCTAAAGAAATTTTATTTACTTTTGAACCAAAATCTAAAAACAAAAATTTCAAAAAATCAGTTTTTAAAAAGTATATAAATCATATATTTCATATAAATAAAACAAATAATTTTTTCAAATTTAAATAATTTAAACTATTTTTAAAAATTAACGCTTTAAAAAACCTTAAAATGCATAATTTAATGATAAAAACTTTTAATTTAAAAGGCAAAATAATAAAATTTTGAGGTAAAAAGATAAATTTAGATTTAAAAAATCCTAACAAGATAGAAAAAATAAATAATAAAAAAAGGGATTTTTGAATTAATAAAAATTTTATATTTATTGAAAGTTTTTGAGGGAAATAGAATTTTAAAGTTAAAAAATATTTTAAACGAAACCTGTAAAACACAGTTAAAAAAGTACCAAATTTAAATAAAAAAAAAATAATAAAATTTATTTCTTTTATTATAACTATTTCTAAAATTAAGTCTTTAGAAAAAAAACCAGACAAAAATGGAAAACCACAAAGAGATAAATTAGCACAATTGAATAAACAAAGAATAAAAGAAAAATTTTTGTTTATTAAACCAAAATAACGAATATCCTGATTATCAAAATATATATGAATAAAAATTCCAGAACATATAAATAATAAAGCTTTGAAACAAGCATGAGTAACTAAATGAAAAAAAGCCAAATTATTTATTCCTATAGAAACTGTTCCTATCATTAAACCAAGCTGTCTTAAAGTTGATAGAGCAATAATTTTTTTTAAATCATATTCGAAACATCCAGAAATTCCTGATATAATTATAGTTAATATAGAAATTATAACAAGAAAATTTGTGAAAGTTTTTGATTCAATCAAAAAATTAAAACGAATTAAAATGTAAATTCCAGCAGTAACTAAAGTTGAAGAATGAACTAAAGAAGAAACAGGAGTAGGAGCAGCTATTGCAGCTGGTAATCAAGCAGAAAAAGGAATCTGAGCTCTTTTAGTTATTGCTGCTAAAACAAAAAAAATAATTAAAAAAAATTCTTTATTCAACTTTAAAAAATTTATATAGTTTCATCTTCCTATATTTCTACATAAAAAAATTGATCCTAAAATAAATACATCACCAATTCGATTTGTTAAAGCAGTAATTATTCCTGCTCTGAAGGATTTAAAATTTTGATAAAAAATAACTAAGCCATATGAAACTAAACCAAGACCATCTCATCCCAGTAATATACATAAAAAATTTGGACTAATAATTAAAAAAATTATAGATAAAATAAAAAAAAACATTAAAAAAAAAAAACGATCTTTTGGTAATTCACTTTCTATATAAAAAAAAGAATAAAATATGATTGACCTACTAATTATCAATACTAATCTTATAAAAAGACAAGACATTCAATCAAAAAATATAGGAAATCTAATCTTAAAATTTCTAAGAAAAAAATCCCATTGAACAAAAATTCTTGAATTTAAATTTAAAAACATTAAACATAAATAAAAAAAAAAAAAAATTCTAAAAACTATTAATATAAAAAAACTTAAAAAAAATAAACTTTTTATAACTTTATATAAATAATATATTTTTGATTCCACAAATCAACGTTTTTATAAACTAATAAAGTTAAATAAATATTTCAAATTTTAAAAAAAAAAAAATTAAAGGAACACTATGTAAAAATAAAATTATATATTCACGAACCAAGCATAAATTAAAAAAAAAAAGATTAGAATTTAAAAACCCATGATTAGAAAAACTAAACAAAAAAAGTCTATAAACAGCCCTAAGAAAAGATATAAATATAAAAAAAAAAATTATGTTAAATCTTCAACTTGAAAATAAATTGATAATTAAAATTTCTCTGAACAAATTTAAAGAAGGTGGAGCAGCTATATTTATAGAACAAAAAACAAATCATCAAAGAGACAAATTAGGAAAAATATTTATTAAACCTTTATTAATAAATAAACTTCGATTATGTGAACGTTCATACACTAAGTTTACTAAATAAAATAAAGCAGAAGAACATAAACCATGAGAAAATATTAAAATAAAACATCTAGAAATTCTTAGATTTAAATTTGTTAAAAACCTTAAAATTACTAATCTTATATGTGAAACAGAAGAATAAGCTACAAGAGATTTTATATCATATTGACGAATAGCAATAAAACATCTTAAAATTCCCCCTCAAATTCTTAAGTAAATTCAAAGTAGATTAAAAGTTAAAAAATATTTATATAAAAATATTAAACGAAAAATTCCATATCCTCCCAATTTTAACAAAACTCCAGCCAAAATTATAGAACCAGATACAGGAGCTTCAACATGGGCTTTAGGAAGTCAAGAATGGACTAAAAATATAGGTATTTTAATTAAAAAAGCTATAATAGAAAAAAAATAAAACAAATTATTTATAAATTCTATATCTATTAAACCAAAATCTAATAATCCATTTTTCTTATATAAAAAAATAATTCTAATAATTATAGGTAAGGAACCAATTAAAGTGTAAAAAAATATATAAAGACCAGATTTTAAACGTTCAATTTTATACCCTCAACCAACAATAATAACAATAGTAGGAAGCAATGTTGATTCAAAAGAAACAAAAAAAATCAAAAAATTTCTAGTTAAAAAAGAAAAAAACAAAAATAAATTTAAAATTATAAATATCAACAAAAATATAAAAAAATTAGATATAAAGAAGATAGAAAACCTAGAAAAAATTCTTAAAAAAATAATTCAAACTGTTAACAAAACTATTAAAAATCTATAACAATCAAGAAAAAAAATACTATTTTTTCTTAAAGAAGTTAAAGAAAAAGACAAAAACATAAATATTGGAACAGAAAATATATAATTAAATATAATAATTTCTCATTTTTTAGAAAAACAAAGCAAAATTAGAAAAAAAAAAATATTAAAATTATTAAAATAATGATAAGTTTAAAGAACAAAAGTTATTTGATCCATAAATTTTAATTAATTTAACTAAAATTGATAAACCTAAAGCCCTTTCGGAAACAATAAAAACAAAATAAAACAAAATAATTTTTAAAGATGACATAAAAAATATGCACCCAAATAAAAGAAAAAAAAGAATTAAAGAAATTCTTTCAAGAATTAACAAAGAATTTAAAATATAAGAATAATTTAGAAAAAATAAAAAAACCAAAATTATAAAAAAATAATATATAACTCTAACCATATGTAACTTCATTCAAAATATTATTTATCTAATAACCATTTATTCAAATAATTCTTTGGCAGAAAAATGTATTAAGCTTAGAACTTAAAGATAAGAAAAACACTTAAGAATTATCAAGAAAAGAAAACTCTATTTGTAAAATCCAAATTTACTATTTTTTTTTAAATTATTTCTTGAATTTTTAAATTAAGGTTATTTAAATATAAAGTTTATATATTATAATAATTTTAAAAATAATAAATGTATTTTTTGTAACTTTTATAATATTATCTTATTTTTTAACTTATAATTTTAATAGACCTCTAATTATAGGATTTTCTGTACTTATACAAGCAACAACAATCTCTCTAATAATCTCAATTTCATTTTCTTTTTCATGATTTAGATTTCTAATTTTTATCGTTTATTTAGGAGGAATTTTAATAATTTTTTCTTATGTTATTAGAATAACAAACTTAAAAAAAGAATTTATAATTTTTAATGATAAGTCATTATTTACAATTATTGTTTTTTTATTTATTTTAAGAATTTTTTTAAAAGAGGACTCAGAATTTCCTATAAATTTTTATAATTCTTTTTTAGAAAATTTACTTCTTTTAATTTATAGAAAATCAATTTTTAAAATAAGAATCATTTTAATAATTTTCCTATTTTTTATTTTAATTGTAACAGTTTTTATTACAGAAATAAGTAAAGGACAAATACGATCAATTTAGATTAAATAAAAAATATTATTTACACTAATAAAAAGTTTATTAAATTAAACTTAATCTAAGAAATAACTAATTAAGTCTTAAAAATTTTTTAAAAGATTTTTATAATATTCTGAAAAGGAAAGGAAAAAAAAGTTAAAGAAAAGAAAAAAACTTGTTCCTTGTGTATCATGATTTCTCGAAATAAAAAAATATTTAAAAGTCTCGATTTTAGAAGATCTATTTTAATTTGAGATTTTTATTTCAACAAAATAAAAAAAGATATAATAGAAATAAAAAATTAACAATTTTAAGGATATCTAGTTTTTTTAGAAAAAGATTCAATCTTATTCATTTTTAAAAAAAAAATGAAAAAATTTTATAAGGGATTATCTTTATAAAAAATTATTAAAATTTAAGATAAAAAAAACAAGGAATAAAATTATCCCATTAATGTAAAAATTAACCTTTTTAAAAAAAAATTTTATTTAACTAATTAATCTATAAAAAAAAAAACGTAACCAAATTAAATTATTAATATAAGAAAATAAGTAAATTTTTAAAATAATTTTTAGGAACTAGGCAAATAATTTTTCCGAATGTTTAACAAAAACATTGTTTCTCGAATTTATAAGAAATAAAGCCTGCTCAGTGAAATTTTTAACAGCCATAATTGCTAAGGTAGCATAATAATTTGTCTCTTAATTAGAGGCTAGAATGAACGGTTAAACGAGAAAAAAACTTTCTTAAAATTAAAAATAATTTTTTATTTAAGTTAAAAGACTTAAATGAATTTTAAAGACGATAAGACCCTATAGAACTTAAAGATTGATATAAATATAAAAAAAATCGAAAATTTTACTGGGGTAGTCGAAAAAAAAAATTTTTTTTTCAATTTAACGTTAATAGACGATATTTAGATCCTTAGAGATAAAAAGAAAAAGTTACCTTAGGGATAACAGAGTAAAACTTTTTGAGAGACCACATTAAAAAAAGTATTTGCTACCTCGATGTTGGATTAAGATAAATTTTATTAGAAAAAAAATAAAAATTAGGTCTGTTCGACCTTTAAATTCTTACATGATCTGAGTTAAGACCGGTGCAAGCCAGGTTGGTTTCTATCTTAAAATTAAGCTTTTTTATAGTACGAAAGGACCTAAAAAAAAAATTTTATTTAATTAATTAGCTTATATAATAAAGTTTATATTTTGAAAATATAAGAAAGAAAAATCTATTAATTT